CGATCTAGCACTGATGGAATTTCTATTCTGTTTACTGAATCACATGAAATTTTATCCAACTCCATATTTGGAATGAAATGTATGAACTACGTTTGAACGGAGGAATAAAGAGAATTTTCTACTTAAATTGGAAGTTGCAACAGATCAAAATGGAAAGGAATTGATAAAACAGTCCTAGAAACAGAATTCTGTCACTTAGACTTATTAAAGTTAAAGTCATAAGGTTTTGTATATAATAGCAAAACAAAAAGGATTTCAATTATACCATTATTATGATATTACATATTCGAATTTGAGAAAAATAAAAGGATTCGGTATTTGGGAGATAAATACAAAGACAGAAAAATCAGAAACAACATAGGATCCATTTTTTTAGCACTTAACCGTCTTTATGTTAGAGATTTCGTTATTCAAAAAAAAACGATTCGCAGAGAAGAGAAATATTTCTACTTTACTGATTTTTGAATAGAATATGATTTGAAGTGTATAAGAAGGGTTGCACTTATTAAACACGTATGCGGATAGCTATAATATCCGACTTCTCTTTTATTGCTGGTTCTATTCGGGACAGTCCGGGTCGTGTTCTATCAAAAGAGAATTTCTATTTAATGCAAAATTGAAGTGAAGTAGGATAATTTTATGATAATTACCTATAGACAATATATCTAAATAATAGATATCTGTGTAACAATTTATGTTCTGGGGTTTACATATACTGATATGTTTTGTTATAATTGAAATTGAGAAGGATTTTTTGATTGAAAAAATAAATACTGATTAGTTCTGTCTCAATTTGTATTTTCTTATGTCATTAGGAAAACACAATTTGCGATTCAAATCCCAGAATCGTCATTAATTCGAACTAAGCAGTCAATAGTTAATGGTTCAAGTTTGTCGGCTGAAAATCCACATTTGATTTCTCAATAGAAAAGCCAGAGAATGTTTTTAGCATTGTGGATTTTCCAATACTATACAATCAATCGAAGGGATGGATAAAATCCAAAAAGGGTGTTTCTTTTAGGAAAAGGATTAAGGAAAACAGGAGTCAAAATCCAAATACAATAAAACTTCAGCAATCTGGGAAAATTTTCATCTATTTTGTATTATTTTGGCGGCATGGCCGAGTGGTAAGGCGGGGGACTGCAAATCCTTTTTCCCCAGTTCAAATCCGGGTGTCGCCTGATCAACAAAAAAACTCGAAATCTCTTCTTCTCTTCGGTTCCGCTTATAGAACTTGCAGAATTCTTCCCCGTTAGAAGCAGAGGAAACAGACTGTTAATGCTTTGTTGATTCTAAGCATGTGGTCTGAGGGTTTTCTAAACAAAAAAGAGTGTGAATGCTCGTTCGCATCTAGGATTCAAGGAAATATTCGAATCTACTGGTAGAGGGTCTATCAAGACTTCACGATTCCCTTCTATTACTAAGGGAGTGTCTAATGACTGGATCTTGAATCAGATTGTAGAGCCTGAATAGGAAATCTGATTCAATTAAGAGTTTTGGAAGGAGGTGCAATATACGACGGACTCGCGAGAATCTCCGAGTGCTCAGGTATCCAACCAATATTAGATTGGATTGATAATTGACTTTTATAGAAAAAGGGGCAAACAGAAAGAATTTCTTTGCGGCAACCCCTAGACAAGCCCCCTCTTTCAGAGCGATAATGGGGAAGGGGGGTACCGGATCAAATGGGGAAATAGAGGTCTGTAATAGATAGAGATTTCTGGTTTTTCGTGATTTCTCCCTTGTCTGTTTTTACTTACTAAGGTCAACAAAACAAAAAAAGAATAGGCCTTATTATTCTTATTCCTACATTTTCCCATTCCCTTCGGATCTTACTACGTATTTTGCTTGTGTTTAATCTTTCCCGATTCGAAATCATAATCGATTTATTGGATTGGTTTCTCGATAGTGTTCGGTCAGAATCCCTTTTTGACTCTGCGCCATGGATTCCACTATTATTAGGGAGGAATAATGGAAAAATTCCTTCGTATTTATAGAGATAGGGGACATAATTCACATGGATATAGTAAGTCTCGCTTGGGCTGCTTTAATGGTAGTCTTTACATTTTCCCTTTCACTCGTAGTGTGGGGAAGAAGTGGGCTCTAGAAGTACTACTAATTGAGTTGAGGAATCAAACCGTATCAATCGTTTTATAGATCGTTCTGCAACGCGTTTTGAACTATTTAAAATCAAAATCTCTGAATTTCGAATCCCATTGGACTCCAATGGAGTTATCTATGATATGAATCATACTCTTTCTCTCAAAGAGATATTTCAGTGATTCCCGTGTTTGTATTTCGAAAAGAAAGGGATTCCGATGATTGGAAATTTCTTCTAACCTAAAATTCTTCCGAAATTTTCTATTTCAATCAATGGAATGAGCTCTTACTATCTTTATAGATAGATACTGAGAAAGACTAGACTTTTTTTTATTTCTTTCCCTCTTTATTGTTCAAAGAAGAAGACGTTTTGTTAAGTGTATACGCACTTTCTATGAGA